CAGAATTCCGAAGTTTCTTATGTCTTAATTCATAATGAATTATTCCTTGTTTTCCAAAATAATCTTTTATTGAAGTCTTAAGAAAAAAAGACGTTCCGTGATATTGAAGAATAGATCTTAACTTATACAAGTTAAGAACTTGTGTTTGTGATATTTTGTAAAATACATATGCTTGTGACAAGGAGGATAAGTCAAAAAAATTCTGTGAATTCTTATTACTAATATTATAAAGTGACTTTTTTATAGTCGAAATAAAATGAATTTTATTTTGATTTGTTTTATTAATTCTTTTTTTATTTTTTTTATTATTGTAAATGGATTTATCAATCATTTTTTTTGTTGATTCAACAAAAAGTTGTATATTAATTCTGGGAATATTAATAATAGATAGAAGGATATCTGCGTATATCCTTTCAGTGAAAAATTTTATAAAATAATGTAATTTACGGATTAATCGAGTATTTCTTCTTTTTAATATTTGCCAATTTGGTGATTCGAATCTTTTAGCATTATAACTTGTTTTATTAGGACTATCATTTATTTCTGGAGTCACTTTTTTTTTATTTTTTGTAATTCTTTTTATTTGATTTCTGATTGTGCTTGTTCTATCAGTCAGATCTTTCATTTTTTTTTCTGTCAGTAAAAAATTTGTCCAATATGTAGATTGAATTCGACTAAAGGATTTATGAATTATATGATTGCGGGTTATAGAATCTTTTTCTTTTTTTTTTTTAGTTTCGCTTGATTTATATATTTCTCTCAATCTAAATAATAGAATTGGATTTACTTTTGAGAGTTCTTTTTTTATTTTTTTTAAAAACGGAATGCCCTTGATAATCCATTTTTTTGTTTTTTTTGAGATATTTAGAAATTTTGTTCTTTCTTTTAAAACTTTTAGAAATATAAAATACTTTTTTTTCAATTTTCCAATTTTTTTTTCGAGTTTCTTAAAAATGGGTTCAAAAAAGGAAGGCCGTTTTTGGGGAGAACCAAAAGGAAGTTCAGCTTCCATTCCCCAAACCGTTAAAAAAAAAAAATCATCTTTTTGTCCTTTCTTTTTGATTCGATCTATATGAGAGGACCGTGGCTTAGATCTGTGCCAGGGTTTCAGACAGAAAGGAAATAGCATCTTTATTTGAATACCGTCTATTAACCAATTTTTCGGAAATTCTGTTTCTGATAATTGAACACCATTATAGGTGCATTTAACATGCATTTCTTTATTCCATTCATTTAAATCCTCAGACCACTCAGGAAATTGTAATAATAGTATACGGCCAATATTTTTAGCTATTATCAATGACGGTAATATAATATATTTTCTAAGAATCGATTGAGTTATTAACATGGAACCTCTTATTACTTGAGCAAATGGAATGGTATCCCAGGCTTCTGCTACTTCTATCCGCGCTTTCTCTTTTCTTTTGTTCTCTTCTTTTTTGTCCTTTTCCTTTTTTTCCCTTTCTTTTATTTCTTCTTCTGTATAATCTGAAATTTTGAATTCTGCTCCCTTTCCTATACAATTTCTAAAAATGAGTTTTATCAGTTCGGAGATATCAAAAAAAAAAGGGTGTGATTTGTCTATTCTGTCCAAAAAAAGCGGAGAATGTGCATTTGCTTGAAAAAGTTTCCAAATAACTGTTTTACATCTTTGGGCTCGCATTGAACCTTTGATTATGTCTCGACGAAAATCAGATTGTTGCGAATATCGTATCAAAGCTACTTCGTCTCTTTTATTAGAATTATTAGTATCCTTATTATTAGGATCGGTATTTCCCCGGTTATCAGTAAAAATCACTACACGTTTGGCTTTTCTTGAACGAATCTGATAATCTATTGGTACTTCTTCTTCACTTTCTCCTTCCTGTTGTTCTAATTCGTTGATTAATTTGTATGACCATCGAGGGACTTTTTTACTGATTTCTTTTATTCCAATAGATTTTTTTTTTTTTTTTTGATCATTAAGATCACTTCTAATTGCATTGAATAAAAATTTTGTTTTATTTTCGGAATCCATTCTTCCTTGTTCTGAAAATAAAGAAGATCCTTTCAAATTCAAATTTGATTTAAGTTCACTGATTAAAGTCAAGAAATAACTCATTTTTGTTGATAATGGGTTGTTATCAAATATATCTGTTTTATCTTTAAATTCTCGAGAATCAGTAAGAAAGATAGTATGAATCTTATTTTTTTCTATGAAATTTTCTATTGAAGTTTCATTTATGATTAAAGGTGAAAACAAATTTTGTATTGTTCCACGATGTGGTCCATTCAAGAAAGGATCATATATTTTGGGCAAGTATTCTTTTTTAGGCTCATCATTACACAATCTAATCCTTTTTTCAAGTAAATCCAGAGAAAGAAATTCTTTGGATAGAACCTCAATTCTATTTATCAACTTTTTGTTTAGATTGTTACTTTTTTGTTTGTTGGTCGAAACCCAATGGTTGTACAGTTCATCAGAGGAGAGTTTTTCTATTATGGACAAGGACATCTTTCT